AATCAAAAAAGGCACGGCTAAACCACTTGATTCAAGAACAATTACCAATTACTAAAATTCCGTTTTGATTGAAAGGAGCGAAGCTTCCTTCATTTTATTTTGCTTAGATAATAACTAAAAATCCTAAAGGGGTTGAGAGTAATGATTTTCATATATTCATAAAAATATATTTATCTATTCTCTGTATATTAAAATACTACATTACATACAGTATATATATATAAATATCATATCTGTGATTATAATATATAAATAAAAAAAAAAAGAAAATAGAAGAATTATTCTATACTCTACTCTAAATAATTTAAAATAATTTAAATAATTGAATCGAGACATTTTTTCAATGCAATTTTGAACGAAACTTTCAGATAAACAAATGGTATTCAATCATTCATATAATAAATAAACATATCTACATCAACCCACACACGACCCTATATTGATTTAATTCAATTAGAAGGGTATCAAAAAATAGGTAACCTCTTCTTTTTTTTTTGTTTGTTCAATAAGGTCATGAAAAATTTCTACTTAATTTATCTTTTATTTTACATAGAATGGATTTGCCTGGACCAATACATGATTTTCTTTTAGTTTTTTTGGGATTGGGTCTTATAGTGGGAAGTCTAGGAGTGGTATTACTTACCAATCCAATTTTTTCTGCCTTTTCGTTGGGATTGGTTCTTGTTTGTACATCCTTATTCCATATTCCATCGAACTCCCATTTTGTAGCTGCTGCACAGCTCCTTATTTATGTGGGAGCAATAAATGTATTAATTGTATTTGCCGTGATGTTTATGAATGGTTCAGAATATTACAAAGATTTCTATCTTTGGACTGTTGGAGATGGAGTCACTTCACTGGTTTGTACAAGTATTTTTTTTTCATTAATTACTACTATCCCAGATACGTCATGGTACGGTATTATTTGGACTACAAGGTCAAACCAGATTATAGAGCAGGACTTGATAAATAATGGTCAACAAATTGGGATTCATTTATCAACAGATTTTTTTCTTCCATTTGAACTTATTTCGATAATTCTTTTAGTTGCCTTGATCGGTGCAATTGCTATGGCTCGTCAGTACTAAATATTTCGAAATTTAATAATATAAAATTATATTAATTTAATTAATATAGACTTGTTCTTTTCTTCAAAATATTTTTTTTATTGTTCATGTATATTTTTTTATTGTTCATGTATAAATATATAAATATAAAGATAAAGTATAAAAAAAATGAAAAAAAAAACGGAATTTTTCTATATTTATATCTATTTTCTATTACCAATACCTTTTTGCGTACTTTTTTAATTCTATTTTAGTCAATTGAATCGGTTAAATTGTTGTTCATATTGAAATGAATCGAGATTGATGAGGAGTTGTTCAATGATGCTCGAACATGTACTTGTTTTGAGTGCCTATTTATTATGCATCGGTATCTATGGATTGATTACAAGTCGAAATATGGTTCGAGCGCTTATGTGTCTTGAGCTTATACTGAATGCAGTTAATATAAATTTCGTAACATTTTCGGATTTATTTGATAGTCGCCAATTAAAAGGAGACATTTTCTCGATTTTTGTTATAGCAATTGCAGCTGCTGAAGCAGCTATTGGATTAGCTATTGTTTCATCAATTCATCGTAACAGAAAATCAACTCGTATCAATCAATCGACTTTGTTGAATAAATAGGGTTTATAAAAAAAAATATAGAGTATCTGCCAATAAAAAAATGGGTATGTGCAGCATATAGTGCTATTTGATAAAATGTAATAAATCAAAGTATCTTGGCCTTCTTTCATGAGCAGATCCAGAAGTAGATTGATTCTGGTAAATCTACTAAATCATTGATTCATCTGGTGTCTACAATATATAATTCATTTACTACTTTACTAGATCGAAATTTTATGATGTTAAAAAAAAATTATAGATCCAATGTCACATTCAGTAAAGATTTATGATACATGTATAGGGTGTACTCAATGTGTACGAGCTTGCCCCACAGATGTATTAGAGATGATACCCTGGGACGGGTGTAAAGCTAAACAAATTGCTTCTGCTCCAAGAACAGAAGACTGTGTAGGTTGTAAAAGGTGTGAATCCGCTTGCCCAACCGATTTTTTGAGTGTCCGGGTTTATTTATGGCACGAGACAACTCGTAGCATGGGTCTAGGTTATTGATACGTTCGAGAAAATTCCACTTGAATCCATCATTTTTTATCTTTACCGACAAAACCCGTACTCGAGAAAAGAAATATATATAATAATAAAACTAATAATTTTTTCTTTTCTCGAGTACGGGTTTTCGGGTCAAAGTCAAAGTAAGTGTATCTTGTTTTTACCACGAATGATTTTCCTTGGTTAACTATAATTGTTGTTTTGCCGATATTCGCGGGTACTTTCATTTTCTTTTTCCCTCATAGAGGAAATAAGGTTATTAGGTGGTATACTATTTGTATATGCCTATTAGAACTACTTCTAATGGCCTATGTATTCTGTTATCATTTCCAATTGGATGATCCATTAATCCAATTGGAGCAAGATTATAAATGGATCAATTTTTTTGATTTTCATTGGAGACTGGGAATTGATGGGCTTTCCATAGGACCCATTTTACTCACGGGATTCATCACGACTTTAGCTACTTTAGCAGCTTGGCCAGTTACTCGAGATTCAAAATTGTTCCATTTCCTTATGTTAGCAATGTACAGCGGCCAAATAGGATTATTTTCTTCTCGAGATCTTTTACTTTTTTTTATCATGTGGGAATTAGAATTAATTCCTGTCTACCTACTTTTATCCATGTGGGGAGGGAAGAAACGTTTGTACTCAGCTACAAAGTTTATTTTGTACACCGCGGGGGGTTCCATTTTTCTCTTAATGGGAGTTCTAGGTATGGGTTTATATGGTTCCAATGAACCAACATTAAATTTTGAAACATCAGCCAATCAGCCGTATCCTGTGGCATTGGAAATACTATTCTATTTTGGATTTCTTATTGCTTATGCTATCAAATTACCGATTATACCTCTACATACATGGTTACCAGATACCCATGGGGAAGCCCATTACAGTACATGTATGCTTTTAGCTGGAATCTTATTAAAAATGGGAGCATATGGATTGGTTCGTATCAATATGGAATTATTACCCCATGCTCATTCTATATTTTCTCCCTGGTTGATGATAGTAGGTGCAATTCAAATAATCTATGCAGCTTCAGCATCTCCGGGTCAGCGTAATTTAAAAAAGAGAATTGCCTATTCCTCTGTATCTCATATGGGTTTCATAATTATAGGAATTAGTTCCATAACTGATACAGGACTCAACGGGGCCCTTTTACAAATGATCTCTCATGGATTTATCGGTGCTGCACTTTTTTTCTTGGCAGGAACGAGTTACGATAGAACACGTCTTGTTTATCTCGATGAAATGGGGGGAATAACTATCCCAATGCCAAAAATATTTACAATGTTCAGTAGCTTTTCGCTGGCTTCTCTTGCATTGCCTGGAATGAGTGGTTTTGTTGCAGAATTTGTAGTATTTTTGGGATTAATTATGAGCCAAAAATTTCTTTTAATGCCAAAAATACTAATAACTTTTGTAACGGCAATTGGAATGATATTAACTCCTATTTATTCATTATCTATGTTACGTCAGATGTTCTACGGATATAAGCAATTTAATTCTCAAAATTCTCATTTTTTAGATTCTGGGCCGCGCGAACTATTTCTTTCAATCTGTATTTTTCTACCCGTAATAGGTATTGGTATTTATCCGGATTTCGTTCTCTCACTATCAATTGACAAGGTAGAAACTATTATATCTAATTATTTTTATAGATAGTTAGTTTTTATTTTATAATAAAAAAGTAAAAAAAAAGTTCAAAAAATGAATTTACTTTAACTTAAAAACTTAATAAAATAAACTTTAATTGTAATCAAATATTTTTGTAGTTTTTGAAAATCATTTGATTCAAATGATTTTCAAAAACTCGTACAAACTTTAGTTATCTATGCGTATGCTATTCCTATTATGTATTTGATATTCTATTCGTAACTGCTTTTTTTTTTCAATTAAATGTTAATGCGAATGAACCATAACTATGCAGCCCTATTCCTAATAGATTGACTCCAAAGTAGCATATCCAAATTATAAAAAATCCTATAGAAGCCACAATTGCAGAATTTGAGCCTTGCAAATTTTCATTTGTTCTAGTATGTAAATAAATTGCGAATATTGTCCAAGTAATAAATGCCCAAGTTTCTTTTGGGTCCCAATTCCAGTAGGATCCCCACGCTTCATTAGCCCATACTGCTCCCGAAAGAATACCTATGGTTAAAAATAGAAAACCGAGACTAATGACACGAGAACTCCAACAATCCAATTGCTGAATTAATTGATGCCTGTGATAATTTCTAAACGAAATAAAACAATTGTTTTGTAAAACATGGCTTATTTCATTCACGTATTGAATTTTTCCAAATGAAAATGACCTAAAATGGTTGTTTTTACATTTTAATTTTTTTTTTTTATTTTTTCGAAATGTAATGGCTAGAAGAGCTACTGATAATAATGATCCGCAGAGAAGAGATGCATAGCTCAATACCATCATACTTACGTGCATCATTAACCACTGTGATTGTAGAGCAGGTACTAATATTGTGGATTGATGCATTTCAGTTAAAAGACCTGAGGTGGCAAATCCTTGAGTCAAAATAGCACTGGGTGCAGTTATTGCACTTAGAAGATTTTTTTGTTTTCTAAAAAAAGGAAGCATATGAATAATGGATAAACTCCATGAAAGGAACATTAATGATTCATATAAATTACTTAAGGGTAAATGCCCCGAATAAATCCAACGAATAACTAATAATCCTGTTATACATAAAAAAGCGGCTACCATTCCTTTTTCCGACGAATCATATAATCCTACGATTTCGTGGACTAATAAGTTAATCAAATAAATCGTCAGTACGATTGAAACAATCGACAAGGAAATGTGAGTTAATATATGTTCTAAAGTAAAAAATATCATAAAAAATCCTAAAAAGGATATCCTCCAAGAATGGAATGGAGATCTGAAATTATATTCTATCCATTATAGGAATTATAATAGTATTTATTTGACTAGTATTTCTTTTTTAGAAATATGCCGCTACTCGGACTCGAACCGAGATGCTCTAGCACTGCTTCCTAAGAGCAGCGTGTCTACCGATTTCACCATAGCGGCTTGCTCGAAATCATAATAGCCCATTCATTTTTAATCGTCGAGATTGGAGGAGTAAATTCAATGCAATATTTATTTTGCCGAAAGATTAAAAATATCTTTTAAATTACTATTTAAACGTTCAATAATCATTACCTTACTTAATTGTAGTGTGAGGTGGGGCTATTGTTGTTAGTTTTAAAACCGCACTGAATGGTTTTTCGTGTGGTTTAAGTTCTTGTAAAATTTGAGAATTGTAAGGAGGTTTAAAATGTTTGTTGGATAGGTTGAAAACTGGATTAACTATAAATTGCCAATTGCTAGGATTTAAATTGTACCCATAATTCGTGGTACTATTTATCAAACTAATTAAGTATTAGTCAAACCAATTAGTAGGCTGTAGATATACCAGTGAAAATTTGTCTTCAATATTTCTAAAACGATTTTTCATTATGGAATGCATATTGTGCTTTATGGATAGGTATCTTAATGTATTCTATAGTTAAGTTAAAACATAGAATATATATTCGGCATCCAGAACCCAATAAGCCTTTTAAAATTAAAAGAAAAATATCATTTTTGTGAAAAGTGAATCGATGGGGAAAATAACAATCCCCATCCCACAAAAACCCACTAACGAGAAAGAGAAAACTTTGTAAAGAGAAAAATGATATATTGTGCCTAATTTTTCGAGCCTTTGTCTAGTAGACACAAAAATGTTATCCTACAACATACGACAATAGAAAATTGCATCTCATTAAGTTTACCATATTAATGGTAATTTCTTATCTTATAAATTATCGAATTCGTTGGTTCATATCGATTAAGATTATTCCAAGACTTTTCCAAGTCTTTATTATATAATATATTACTTGTTTGTTGTACAAAAAAGCTTTTAGAATTCCCGGTCGAAAGGGATTTTGCAAAAGAAAAGCTTTTATTCCTGCCCAATACACTTGATTTTTCCAAAAATTTTTACGAATATGCTTTTTGGACATAGAAATACGCTTTTTTTGAATCGCCATTCAAAAATGCAGAGGTTATTGATTTTATAGTTAAATGTGGAAGACATTTATTGTTCAAAAAAATATATAATTTTTTTATTACTCAAATTTACATACAATATTTTGAAGAAAGAATTATTTATACTGACTAGTATTATATATATATAACTATATTCGAATGAAGATATTTATATATATACATGTCATGGCTATAGAAATTGAGTTGCTTTCCATTGGTAAAAAAGAATCAAAAAGAGTTTCAATTGTCTATTTTTGCCATGTTGCATTTCATCTAATTTCAAAAAAGAAATCAAAAAGTTTAAGAACCCTTACCTAATTTAAGAAAACTAGACTGTAAAACTCTTTCTATTAATTGTAATTGATCGAGGATCAAGAAAGTATATCTAATCTAATTAAAATTAGAAAAAATGAGTATCCATTAGTCAAAAATTTATTAAACGATATGTTATTTGAACCAGAAATTTTTATTATTATTTCAGCTCTGTGCAAACTGAAGTGATGAGTAACAAATCGACGAACATCAATAAAATTAATCACAAGTATAAGTTTAAGTTGCTTTATTGAAACAAATATAAGCAACTCACTCAGTTTCCCAACGGACTAGTTCACAACCGATTAATGATTCTGAATTCCGACTCAATTAACGAAAATAAGAAAATAATCTCCTTGTTTTTTTGTTTATCGGGTTGAGTTATTGGTGGATCATAGGATACTCGGAATCAAGTACTTTTTTTTTCATAATTTTTGGACTTGTTTTATGTATATAAACTAAATTATTGTAATGTAATAATGAAATGATTGAAAATATTATATTCTCTATGTTCATATATCTTAATCTTTAATTAAAAAAAAAGAATAACCAGACTTAATCGTTTTTATTTGACTATTTTTTAAATCATCAGAATTCTTAATTCTATTTCTATATTAATTCTATTTCTATTAAAGTCTTTTCATATCTTTATTTTTTTTTTGCTCCGTTCTAAATATAAAAGAGTTGGTGAATCGGAAACAATTTAACAATAAAAAAAGGTTTATTTTTTATGGAATATACGTATCAATATGCGTGGATCATACCTTTCGTCCCCCTTCCGGTTCCTATAGCAATAGGGGTAGGCCTTTTTCTTTTCCCGGCGGCAACAAAAAATATTCGTCGTATATGGGCTTTTCTTAGTGTTTTATTACTAAGTATCGTTATGATTTTTTCCGCCAATCTGTCTATTCAGCAAATAAATGGCAGTCCATCCTACCAATATGTATGGTCTTGGACCTTAAATAATGATTTTGCTTTAGATTTAGGCCACTTAATAGATCCGCTTACTTCCATTATGTTAATATTAATAACTACTGTTGGAATAATGGTTCTTATTTATAGTGACAATTATATGTCTCATGATCAAGGCTATTTGACATTTTTTGCTTATATTAGTTTTTTTAACGCTTCGATGCTGGGATTAGTTACTAGTTCAAATTTGATACAAATTTATATTTTTTGGGAATTAGTTGGAATGTGTTCGTATCTATTAATAGGTTTTTGGTTCACACGACCCCTTGCCGCAACTGCTTGTCAAAAAGCGTTTGTAACTAATCGTGTAGGGGATTTTTTTTTATTTTTAGGAATCTTAGGTCTTTATTGGATAACGGGGAGTTTTGAATTTCGGGATTTATTTGAAATAGCCAATAATTTGATTGATAATAATGGGGACAATTCTTTATTTCTTACTTTGTGTGCTTCCCTATTATTTGTAGGTTCGGTTGCCAAGTCTGCGCAATTCCCTCTTCATGTATGGTTACCTGATGCTATGGAAGGCCCTACTCCTATTTCGGCTCTTATACATGCTGCTACTATGGTAGCAGCAGGAATTTTTCTTGTAGCTCGACTTTTTCCTCTTTTTACAGTCATACCTTACATACTGAATATAATTTCTTTGGTAGGTATAATAACAATACTATTAGGAGCTACTTTAGCTCTTGCTCAAAGAGACATTAAAAGAAGTCTAGCCTATTCTACAATGTCGCAATTGGGCTATATTATGTTAGCTTTAGGTATGGGATCTTATCGAACTGCTTTATTTCATTTGATCACTCATGCCTATTCGAAAGCATTATTGTTTTTAGGATCTGGCTCCATTATTCATTCAATGGAAACTATTGTTGGGTATTCCCCAGATAAAAGCCAGAATATGGTTCTTATGGGTGGTTTAAAAAAATATGTCCCAATTACAAAAATTTCATTTTTTTTAGGCACGCTTTCTCTTTGTGGTATTCCACCTCTTGCTTGTTTTTGGTCCAAAGATGAAATTCTTAATGATAGTTGGTTGTATTCACCCATTTTTGCAATAATAGCTTGTTTCACAGCAGGATTAACTGCATTTTATATGTTTCGGATGTATTTACTTACTTTTGAAGGTCATTTAAATAGTAATTGTAAAAATTACAGCGGCAAAAAAAATAATGTGTTCCATTCAATATCTATCTGGGGAAAAAAAGGACAAAAAGTAAAAAAAAATAATTTGATTTTATCAACAATGAATCATAATCAAAGAATTTCTGTTTTTTCGAAAAAAGTATATCCTATTGTTGGTAATGTAGAAACCAATATGGTGGGGCCTCTTATTACTATAAAAAATTTTTCCAATAAAAAAATTTCCACATATCCTTATGAATCGGACAATACTATGTTATTACCACTTCTTATATTGGTCTTAGTTACTTTGTTCGTTGGATCCATAGGAATTCCTTTTGGTCAAGGAATAATTCATTTAGATATATTATCCAGATGGTTAACTCCATCAATAAACTTTTTACATTCAAATTATGATTTTGATTGGGATGAATTTGTGATAAATGCTATTTTTTCAGTCAGTATAGCATATTTCGGAATATTTATAGCGTTTCTTTTCTATGGGCCTGCTTATTCCAATTTTAATAATTTTTACTTCATAAATTTATCTGTTCAACTGGGTCCTAGGAGAATTATTTGGGACAAAATACTAAATTTTATATATAATTGGTCATATAATCGTGGTTACATAGACGCTATTTATACAAAAACCTTAACTACAGGTATAAGAGGGCTGGCAGAACTAAGTTATTTTTTTGATAAACAAGTAATTGATGGAATTACGAATGCTGTTGCTATTCTAAATTTATTTGTAGCAGAAATTATCAAATATGTAGGCGGAGGACGAATCTCTTCTTATCTCTTCTTTTACTTATTTTATGTATTTATTTTTATAGTAATTTACTGTATTTTTAATTTACAATTTTAAATCAAATTTAAATCATTAAATCAAAAGTGTTTTTTATTTTTTCTTCAAATTCTCGGTAATCAGTAGTAAGGGCAGTAGGAAGAGCGATATCATGAAGTTTGTTTATCCAAAGAGTTTCGATAGAATCTTCTATCGAGTTTATTAAATACTCGTTCATGTTTGAACCTGAATACAATTCTTTGATTGTTCCACGATGGGGTCCATTCAAAAGAGGATCATATATTTTAGGTAAGCATTCTTGTTCAGTCTCATCATTGCACAATCTAGTTCTTTTTTCGAGTACATCCATAGCAAGAGACCCCTTGTCTAGAGCTTCAATTCGATTGATAAGTTCGTTGATGAGGTTGTTTCGTTTTTGTTCATTGGTATAAAACCAATGATTATACAGTTCTGCTGGGGATAGCTTTTCTGTCGTGCACAAAAGCATCTTCTGTTGTATCATTTCAAAAAACGTTGACAAACTGGGCGGATATGTAAAAGATATTCTTTGTTTTCCAT